GTAGCCAAATAAGGCTTAGCTGATCGTATTACCACAGAGTCAACTTGAAGAATTAGAACTTGACCCGATTTTAAATGCGGTCCTTTTTTGGCTATACATACATTTTCACAAAGAAACTGCCCAAGACTAACAATTGTAGATGTCTCTTCACAATAATTGTAATGCATAAAATACCAATTCAAATTGAATGGATTCAAAATAATGTTACTGCATGAATAGGGATTATAAATTTTACCTTTTTCATCCAGTAAATAATATTTAAGTATTTGAAAACTCTGTTTTAAATTGTCAAGTTGCAAATAGTTAGTTAGTAAGATCTGATTATGGCTTATTAAATGGGAAAATAAATCCAAATTAGAAATTGGAAAGCCTGTTCCTAAGGGGCCCAACGAATTACTAATTGGAATTAGGGGGTCCTTTTTGATTGATTCTTTTATTACATTGGGAGATTTTACATCGTTGAATGGACCTATTCGAGAACAATTGGATGATGACAAAATTATCAAAGATTGAGATTCCTTATTTAGATTCAACAACGTATGAATAGTCCCTTGATTTGGATTAACGGATTCTTGAATGCTTGCCTTGGAATAGGAATGAATGGAAGAAAACGGATTGACATTAGCGCGATCTGATCCATTCTCAGAGATCAATCCTGCACCCGACAGATCGTTCCTTTTTCCGGTATACGAAATAGGTGACTTCGCTAAGTCGATTCTTAGAAAATCTCTAATCAAACCATTTGTCCTTATTTCAACAAAGGAAGCACAGGCCTTTTCGATCTTTTTGTCTTGGTCCCAATTCAACACTAAACAAGTCCGAACTAATTGAATACTTGTGTCCCAAATTTCAAGAATTGGGTCGTAATAAAGGATATAATTGACAACTCGAAGTTGTAGATTATCACTTTCCTGCAAGAGATCCGTCGGGAAAAGTCTTCCTAAATTTATACCGTCCGTTTTTTTATATGGGACTACAGGTTGAACCAAAACAAAATATTTTTTTTCATACCTGGAAAGTTTCATTCGTTGGATATAGAGCCAATTTTTCAATTTTTTGTATTCTTTGTAATTTTGTTTTCCCCCTCCTGGTGGTATCAATCGGAATGCCTTATTTGTCTTTCCAGGAAAATGGATATCTCCGGAAAAGATTATCAGTTTAATTTTTTCTGCTTTTTTCTTGACTCGAACCAATCCGCCTACCCGACTTCTTCTATTTAAAGTGATTTGCGTATCTACCCCAATAATACTATTGTGCCGTACCATTATGGACGAAGATTCGGCCAAAATGTGAACTTCCACGGGAATAAAAAAAAATGGATTTACTTCCTTTTGGTATTTTGGCCAAAATACCTTGACTCCTCGATACTCAATCAAATCCTCTTCGTTGACGATTGAATTAAGTTCTCTAGTCTCATATTTAGTAAGTCCCGAGCTCTTTCTTATATATCGAGGATCATCGAAATAAGCAAGAATACTATTTCTACGCAGAATACCATTTCTGGGGATTTCAATTGAGATACCTGAAGAAGGTATTAGTTGGTTCTCGCCTTCTTGAAGCGATTCGAGTGGGATGATGACTCTATTTCTTCGCCTCTTCGCCAATAAATCAGAATTCCCCTCGAGAATGGCCGGATTACAACGACCAGTACATGTCATTCGATTAAGTTCTGAATAATCGGGAATCCTATCTCCCTTTTGATTTTTACCAGAAAAATACGAACTAAAAAATTTGTGTCTCGCTTGATTATTAGTTACTGAGGGGTTAGAAATATATCTTCGCTTAACAGAAAGAGAATAAGCGTTCATTTGATCTTGATCCTTGTGGATCGAACAGGGTCCTAGACTGGATCTCCAGGGCTCCCCTAATAATATCCATAAATGACTTGTTTTTGGTAAGAGATGAATATTACCATATGTAAATTCAGGTGCATGGTACACATCGGTATTCCAGTGCATTTCGCCCTCTGAGTCAGAATAAATATGTTTTCGAACCTTCTCTTTCAAATTCAAAGTGGATGTTCTCGCGCGAATCTCAGCAATGACTTGTTCTGATTCTACATATTGATCGTTTTGAACTAAAAGAAAACTTTTGGGCGGAATACACACATTGTGTATAATATCTTCACTCTCGATAGTTACATACAAGTCTCTAGAACATAGAAAAGCAGGATGTCCATGACGTGTACGTGTCGGATGAACTAAATCCTCATTGAATTTTATTTTTCCATTAGAAGGGGCTCGCACATGTTCTGCAGTACCCCCTGTGAATACTCCGCCGGTATGAAAAGTTCTTAATGTTAATTGAGTGCCCGGTTCTCCAATAGATTGACCTGCAATAATACCTACAGCTTCTCCCAATTCGACCAGGTCGTCATGAGCTGGACTCCGCCCATAACATAATTGACAAATCCAAGATGTACTCCTACAAGTAAAGGGGGTTCGAATAGAGATTGGTTGTGCTCTAAAAGTGATGAATCTATTGACAAGTCCAATCCCAATATCTTGATTTCTAGTAGCAATGCATCGCGAACCTATATATATATCATCTGCTAATACACGCCCAATTAATGTTTGGATAAAAATCCTGTCCGCCATCATTCCATTTCGAGGACTTACAGAAATACCTCGAACGGTGCCACAATCTGTTCGACGTACAACAATGTGTTGAACTACTTCAACAAGTCTGCGCGTGAGATATCCTGCATCTGATGTTCGGATAGCGGTATCCACAACTCCTTTACGGGCTCCGTAGCAAGAAATAATATATTCTGTTAAAGAGAGCCCTTCGCGTAAATTGCTTTGAATGGGTAAATCAATCATTTGCCCTTGGGGATCCGACATTAATCCTCTCATACCTACTAATTGATGTACCTGAGATGCATTTCCTCTGGCTCCCGAAAAAGACATTATATGAACTGGATTAAAAGGATCGGTCATCCGAAAATTTGGATTCATTTCTTGTCGCAAATATTCACTTGTGGCATACCATATCTCGATCGATTGACGTAATTTTTCTACCGCGTGTACATTCCCATAATGATGGTGTTTTTCCAAAATAAAACTTTGTTGTTCAGCGTCTTGAACTAGCCATCTTTTAGAAGGTATTGTTAAAAGATCATCAATTCCTAATGAAATGGATGCGGCGGTAGCTTGTCGGAAACCCAGAGTCTTTACTTGATCCAGGATATGTGATGTATATCCTATTCCATAGTGATCAATAAATCGACTAATAAGTCGTTTCATGGCAGTTCCGTCTATCACTTTATTGTGAAAGACCTGAGTGGGCCGTTCTGCCATCAGTACCTCCATATTGCGCTGAGTAGAATTTGACAATGGGTTTGAGTCAGTGATTGGAAAACTTCCTTTTCTAGATCTTGATTCACGTATAAATTCCGCAATTATGGTCCTAGTTAACCCGGCGAGACTCGAATTCCCGAGGGTAGCATAGAATTACAACAGCCCTGCCAAAACCCCTGTATGGCTTCTTCTATTTCTCGATAAAGAGAAATATGACCAAGAGTTGTTCGAATATATATATATATAATTTCCCTTTTTATACTTCTTACTATTAGATAGTGTCCATAAATCTCATAATAGGTACCCAAAGATTCATAGTGAATTTCGATGGGAGCTTCTCTTGCAGCAATAACGCGTTGATCTAGTCGCCACCGCAGCCACAAAGCACTACCTAAATTTATTCGTTTTTGCCGATAAGCGCCAATTGCATCATAGGCATTACAAAAAAAGGGTTCTTTTTTTTTTGTATACTTATAGTTATTATTTTCATTTTGATAGTTTCTATGATTACATGGATTATACCTATTTACACAAATACCCCGACGATTACCACTCGTTAAGACATAGAGTCCACTAAGCATATCTTGAGTTGGTGCAGAAATGGGATCTCCAATAGTTGGAGACAAAAGATTCATATGAGAAAACATAAGTAAACGTGCCTCTGCTTGAGCCTCCAAAGATAAAGGCACATGAACAGCCATTTGATCCCCGTCAAAGTCTGCATTAAAGCCCTTACAAACTAATGGATGTAAACAAATAGCACGCCCCTCCACTAAAACAGGGAGAAATGCCTGTATGCCTAATCTATGCAGAGTAGGCGCTCTATTCAGCAATACAGGATGGTCATCCAGAATTTCCTGAAGTATTTCCCATACAATCGGTTTTTTTTTTCGAATTTGACTCTTAGCAACTCCTATGTTCGAAGCAAGATGTTTTCTAATTAGGTCACGAATTACAAATGCCTGGAAAAGTTCTATTGCTATTTCGCGAGGCAATCCACATCGATGTAAGGAAAGTGAAGGGCCCACGACAATCACTGACCGCCCTGAATAATCGACCCGTTTACCAAGCAGAGTCTCGCGAACTCTTCCTTCTTTGCCTTCAATTACATCTGAAAGCGACTTGTAAACTCTATTATGATCGTCCCTCATTGGTTGTCCGCAGATTCCATTATCAAGAAGTGCATCCACGGCTTCTTGTAGCAATTTTTCCTGAGATATTATTAATTCTTCTGGCGTAGCTATACTTGTTGTTAATAGATCTGTAAGAGTATTATTCCGATAGATAATTCTTCTATAGATTTCATTAATATCCGAGGTCACTAGTTTATCCTCATCTATATGATAGATTGGTCTCAACTCAGGAGGAAGAACTGGTAATAGACACAAAACCATCCATTTTGGTTCTATATTTGTTCGAATAAAATGCTTAGCCAATTCCATGCGTCTAAGCAAAAAATCTTTTCTTCTTCCAACTTTTCGATCTTCCCATTCGTTCCCCGTGGGTTCTTCTTCCTCCAATTCTTTCCATTCTACCAATGAATAATCTATAATACTTCGTAAATCTAGATTGGCTAATTGTTGTCTGATAGAACCTCCCCCGGTAGACATCTCTCGATTTCGAAATGTATCGAAGCTCCGGGTAGTAAAAAAAATGGGGATCCTGTATTTCCAGGGTTGGATTTCATATTCCAATAAACCC